GGGATTAACCATCCCTTTATGGTATCATGCATGATATGCATGATATTACACTGTATGTGTTAATACATATATGTATTATCACCAATTTATTATTTTAACCACAAAGCAGGTACTAAAAATTAAGGTATACATAAAGCATAAAATTAAAACTCAGAAATAATTTTATTTTAACTTGGGTAATATATTAATCCCCAAAAATTTGACCTCAAAATTTTCCTTGAATAATACAGCTAAAATCGCATCTAAAAAATATTAATGTAGTAAGAAACCACCAACTTATTGTATAAAGGCATATTCTGCATGATAGAATCAGGGACACTAACTGTGGGGGTAGCACAATATGAACTATTACTGGCATCTGGTTCCTATTTCAGGTACACAATTGTAATACTTCCCCTCTCGGATAATTATACTGGCATCTGATTAATGGTGTAGTACATACGTTTCATTACCCCACATGCCAAGCGTTCTTCTACATGCATAGGTTCTTTTTCCTTTTTCTTTTCATCTTGCATCTCAAAGTGCAGGCACAAATGTGAGTTAAGGTTGAGCAATTTCCTTGTATGTGATAATATAAGTTAGTTATTATAAGACATAATTTAAGAATTACATATTATTAACTCAAGTGCATAACATATAATTACTTCTTCAACTTATCCTTATATATATCCCCCCTTTTGGTTTTTGCGCGACAAACCCCCCTACCCCCCTACGCTCGGCGAATCCTGTTATCCTTGTCAAACCCCTAAAGCAAGGAAGACTCAAGAGCGTGTTGGCCAACGAGTTGCGGTGTAAATTGGCATCCCACGTTATATATATATATATATATATATATGTGCACCAATTTTTATTAAGCAATTTATTGTTGACCTAACAAACCCTACCAAAAACTTTACAAAAGTGGCTCGGCACTAAATATTCTAATATTATTTGACGGCTAGCGTAGCTTAATATAAAGCATAGCACTGAAGATGCTAAGATGGGCCCTAAGAAGCTCCGCATGCACAAAGGCATGGTCCCGACCTTACTGTCAGCTCTAACTCAACTTACACATGCAAGTTTCCGCAACCCCGTGAATATGCCCTCAATCCCCTGCCCGGGGACGAGGAGCGGGCATCAGGCACAAACATTAGCCCAAGACGCCTAGCCAGGCCACACCCCCAAGGGAATTCAGCAGTGATAAACATTGAGCCATAAGTGAAAGCTTGACTCAGTTAGTGTTAAAAGGGCCGGTAAAACTCGTGCCAGCCACCGCGGTTAGACGAGAGGCCCCAGTTGATAATATAACGGCGTAAAGGGTGGTTAAGAACAGATAAAAATAAAGCCAAATGGCCCCTTGGCCGTCATACGCTTCTAGGTGTCCGAAGCCCTAACACGAAAGTAGCTTTAATAAACCCATCTGACCCCACGAAAGCTGGGAAACAAACTGGGATTAGATACCCCACTATGCCCAGCCGTAAACCCAGGCATCCAACTACAATCAAATGCCCGCCAGGGTACTACGAGCATCAGCTTGAAACCCAAAGGACCTGACGGTGTCTCAGACCCCCCTAGAGGAGCCTGTTCTAGAACCGATAACCCCCGTCTAACCTCACCACTTCTAGTTACTCCAGCCTATATACCGCCGTCGTCAGCTTACCCTGTGAAGGTAATAAAAGTAAGCAAAATGGGCACAACCCAATACGTCAGGTCGAGGTGTAGCGCATGGAGTGGGAAGAAATGGGCTACATTTTCTAGTATAGAATATTACGAATATGCACCATGAAACAGTGCTTGAAGGAGGATTTAGTAGTAAAAAGGAAACAGAGTGTCCCTTTGAACCCGGCTCTGAGACGCGTACACACCGCCCGTCACTCTCCCCCGTCAAAACGCACCAAAAGTACCTAATGTAATAGCACCGACAAGGGGAGACAAGTCGTAACACGGTAAGTGTACCGGAAGGTGCACTTGGATTAAACCCAGGGCGTGGCTGAGTTAGTCAAGCATCTCACTTACACCGAGAAGACATCCATGCAAGTTGGATCACCCTGAGCCAAACAGCTAGCTTAACCACTTAATAATTGAACAATATAAATAAAACAAAATAGACCTAGCACCAAAAACTAAACCATTTTTTTACCTGAGTATGGGAGACAGAAAAGGTGACACAAAGCAATAGAGATAGTACCGCAAGGGAAGGCTGAAAGAGAAATGAAACAACCCATATAAGCACTAAAAAGCAAAGATTAAGACTTGTACCTTTTGCATCATGATTTAGCCAGTACAACCAAGCAAAGAGACCTTTAGTTTGAAACCCCGAAACCAGGTGAGCTACCCCGAGACAGCCTATTAAGGGCCAACCCGTCTCTGTGGCAAAAGAGTGGGAAGAGCTCCGGGTAGAAGTGACAGACCTACCGAACCTGGTGATAGCTGGTTGCCTAAGAGATGAATAGAAGTTCAGCCTCGTACTCCCCAAATCAAATATAACCAAGCAAGACCCCAAGAGAAATACACGAGAGTTAGTTAAAGGGGGTACAGCCCCTTTAACAAAGGACACAACCTTTCCAGGAGGATAAAGATCATAATATATAAAACATACTGTTCTAGTGGGCCTAAAAGCAGCCACCTAAACAGAAAGCGTTAAAGCTCAGACAGAAGAAAGTTTATTATCCTGATAAAAAATCTTACTCCCCTAAATATTATTAGGCCAACCCATGCCCACATGGAAGAGATTATGCTAAAATGAGTAACAAGAGGGCCAGCCCTTCTCCCAGCACAAGTGTAGGCCAAACCGGACCAACCATTGGCAACTAACGAACTCAACCCAAGAGAGTAGTGTGAATTACAAAAAGAACAAGGAAAACCCACAACTAAACCATCGTTACCCCCACACTGGAGTGCTATTGAGGAAAGACTAAAAGAAAAGGAAGGAACTCGGCAAACACAAGCCTCGCCTGTTTACCAAAAACATCGCCTCCTGCGACACAACCAAGTATAGGAGGTCCAGCCTGCCCAGTGACCACAAGTTTAACGGCCGCGGTATTTTAACCGTGCAAAGGTAGCGCAATCACTTGTCTTTTAAATAAAGACCTGTATGAATGGCTAAACGAGGGCTTAACTGTCTCCCCTTTCAAGTCAGTGAAATTGATCTACCCGTGCAGAGGCGGGTATAATAATACAAGACGAGAAGACCCTTTGGAGCTTAAGGTACAAACTCAACCACGTTAAGCAACTCAGTAAAAAGTAAAAACTTTGTGGACATGAGGTTTTACCTTCGGTTGGGGCGACCACGGAGGAAAGAAAAGCCTCCAAATGGACTGGGAAAACCTCCTAAAACCAAGAGAGACATCTCTAAGCCACAGAACATCTGACCAAACATGATCCGGCCAGCATAGACCGATCAATGAACCAAGTTACCCTAGGGATAACAGCGCAATCCTCTCCCAGAGTCCATATCGACGAGGGGGTTTACGACCTCGATGTTGGATCAGGACATCCTAATGGTGCAGCCGCTATTAAGGGTTCGTTTGTTCAACGATTAAAGTCCTACGTGATCTGAGTTCAGACCGGAGCAATCCAGGTCAGTTTCTATCTGTAACGCCACTTTTCCTAGTACGAAAGGATCGGAAAAGAGGGGCCCATACTTAAAGCACGCCCCACCCCAATTTATGAAAACAAATAAATAAAATAAAGGGGGGCCAAAACCCCAGCCGGCCAAAATAAGGACATACTGGGGTGGCAGAGCATGGTAAATTGCGAAAGGCCTAAGCCCTTTTAACCAGAGGTTCAAATCCTCTTCCCAGTTATGCTACACACCCTCATTACCCACTTAGTTAACCCCTTAGCCTATATAGTACCAGTACTTCTGGCAGTAGCCTTCCTAACACTTCTTGAACGAAAAGTGCTAGGATACATACAACTACGAAAAGGCCCAAACGTAGTGGGCCCCTACGGACTACTACAACCCATTGCCGACGGACTAAAACTATTCACTAAAGAGCCCGTCCGCCCGTCTACATCATCCCCATTCCTATTTTTAGCCACCCCAGTACTCGCACTGACCCTAGCCATGACCTTGTGGGCACCAATACCCATACCCCACCCAGTAACCGATCTCAACCTGGGAATCCTATTTATTCTGGCCCTATCAAGCCTTGCAGTATATTCAACTTTAGGATCAGGCTGAGCATCAAATTCAAAATACGCATTAATTGGGGCTTTACGGGCCGTGGCTCAAACAATCTCCTATGAAGTTAGCCTCGGACTAATTCTTCTATCCGTAATTATCTTCTCGGGGGGGTATACACTACAAACATTTAACATCGCTCAAGAAGGCATTTGATTGCTTATTCCCGCCTGACCTTTAGCCGCAATATGATACATCTCAACACTAGCCGAAACAAACCGGGCACCTTTTGACTTAACAGAAGGAGAGTCAGAACTAGTATCCGGCTTCAACGTAGAATATGCAGGGGGGCCCTTCGCACTATTCTTCCTCGCAGAGTATGCCAACATCCTTCTAATAAATACACTATCGGCCGTCTTATTTTTAGGGGCCTCCCATATTCCAAGCGTCCCAGAACTCACCACAATTAACCTTATGACTAAGGCTGCACTACTGTCCGTCATGTTCCTATGAGTACGAGCCTCGTACCCCCGGTTCCGATATGACCAACTGATACACCTAGTATGGAAAAGCTTCCTTCCCCTTACACTCGCCTTCGTACTATGACATACTGCCCTCCCGATCGCGCTGGCAGGACTTCCCCCACAACTGTAACCAGGGAACTGTGCCTGAATGCCCAAGGACCACTTTGATAGAGTGAATTATAGGGGTTAAAACCCCCTCAGTTCCTAGAAAGAAGGGAATTGAACCCATACTCAAGAGATCAAAACTCTAGGTGCTTCCTTTACACCACCTTCTATAGGCGGGGTCAGCCAATTAAGCTTTCGGGCCCATACCCCGAACATGACGGTTAAAGTCCCTCCTCCGCCAATGAACCCATATGTACTTACAATCCTGTTATCTAGTCTAGGGTTAGGAACCACCCTAACCTTTGCTAGCTCTCACTGACTCCTAGCCTGAATGGGTCTAGAAATTAACACGCTAGCGATTACCCCCTTAATAGCGCAACACCACCACCCCCGAGCAGTAGAAGCAACCACAAAGTACTTCCTAACCCAAGCCACCGCAGCGGCAATAATCCTATTTGCAAGCACAACAAATGCATGAGTAACCGGGGAATGAAACATCAACGACCTATCAAACCCCATCGCCAGCACAATGTTTACAGCGGCCCTGGCACTCAAAATTGGACTCGCACCCATGCACTTCTGAATACCAGAAGTACTGCAAGGATTAGACTTATTAACAGGACTCATCCTATCTACCTGGCAAAAACTCGCCCCCTTCGCACTCATCGTCCAAACGGCACAAACTATTGACTCATCACTACTAATAATATTAGGGGTCACATCCACACTAGTTGGGGGGTGAGGGGGGCTAAACCAAACCCAACTACGAAAAATCCTAGCCTACTCTTCAATTGCACACATAGGGTGAATGATTATTGTAATTCAATATGCCCCACAACTTACCCTGATTGCACTAGGCATCTATATTATTATAACCTCCGCAGCGTTCCTAACCCTAAAAATACTATTAACAACCAAAATTAGCACACTATCAACAACCTGATCAAAAAACCCAGTCCTGACATCAACAACTGCCCTGGTCCTACTCTCATTAGGAGGGCTGCCCCCACTCACGGGGTTTATACCGAAGTGATTAATCTTGCAAGAACTAACAAAACAGGACCTCCCCATCATCGCCACAATTATGGCCCTAGCCGCCCTAATCAGCCTATACTTCTACTTACGACTATGTTACGCAATAACACTAACCATCTCCCCAAACATGGTCAACTCGATCACCCCATGACGAACTCAAACAACCCAAACCTCTTTACCTCTAGCCCTGTTCACCACAGCCGCCCTGGGACTATTGCCAGTAACCCCAACCATCCTAATACTAATCACCTAGGGATTTAGGATAACATTAGACCAAGAGCCTTCAAAGCCCTAAGTAGAAGTGAAAATCTTCTAGTCCCTGATTAAGACCTACAAGAAACTAACTCGCATCTCCTGACTGCAAACCAGACGCTTTTATTAAGCTAAGGCCTTACTAGATGGGAAGGCCTCGATCCTACAAACTCTTAGTTAACAGCTAAGCGCTCAAGCCAGCGAGCATCCATCTACTTTCCCCGCCGCCTGGTCAGTAAGGCGGGGAAAGCCCCGGCAGATTATTAATCTACGTCTTAGGATTTGCAATCCGATGTGTTCTTCACCACAGGGCTGATAGGAAGAGGACTTAAACCTCTGTCTTCGGGGCTACAACCCACCGCCTAAACGCTCGGCTACCCTACCTGTGGCAATCACGCGCTGATTCTTTTCTACTAACCACAAAGACATTGGCACCCTCTATCTCGTATTTGGTGCCTGAGCCGGAATAGTGGGAACCGCCTTAAGCCTTCTCATTCGAGCTGAACTTAGCCAACCCGGATCACTTCTAGGTGATGACCAAATTTATAATGTTATCGTCACCGCCCACGCCTTCGTAATAATTTTCTTTATAGTAATACCTATTCTCATCGGAGGGTTTGGAAACTGACTAGTGCCACTAATAATTGGTGCCCCAGATATAGCGTTCCCACGAATAAATAATATAAGCTTCTGACTGCTACCGCCATCATTCCTATTACTACTAGCTTCTTCTGGGGTTGAAGCCGGGGCCGGAACAGGGTGAACAGTATACCCGCCCCTTGCTGGGAACCTAGCACACGCAGGAGCATCAGTAGATTTAACAATTTTTTCACTTCACCTGGCAGGTATTTCATCAATCCTCGGGGCAATTAACTTCATCACCACAATCACTAACATGAAACCCCCAGCCATTTCCCAATATCAAACACCTCTATTTGTCTGATCCGTGCTTGTAACCGCCGTTCTACTCCTTTTATCACTACCCGTTTTAGCTGCCGGAATTACAATACTACTAACAGATCGAAATCTCAACACAACATTTTTTGATCCGGCAGGTGGAGGAGACCCAATCCTTTACCAACACCTATTCTGATTCTTTGGCCACCCAGAAGTCTACATTCTCATTCTTCCGGGGTTTGGAATTATCTCTCATGTCGTAGCCTACTATTCAGGCAAAAAAGAACCATTTGGTTACATGGGCATGGTCTGAGCAATAATGGCCATCGGCCTTCTAGGGTTTATTGTATGGGCACACCACATATTCACTGTCGGGATAGACGTAGACACTCGTGCATATTTTACATCTGCAACAATAATTATTGCTATCCCGACAGGCGTAAAAGTATTCAGCTGACTAGCCACACTTCACGGAGGTTCAATTAAATGAGAAACACCCATACTATGGGCACTAGGGTTTATTTTCCTTTTTACAGTAGGTGGGCTCACAGGAATTGTCTTATCCAACTCATCACTAGACATTGTCCTTCATGACACCTATTATGTAGTAGCACACTTCCACTATGTACTGTCGATAGGCGCTGTATTTGCTATTATAGCAGCCTTCGTACACTGATTTCCCCTGCTAACCGGATATACCCTCCACAGCACATGAACAAAAATCCACTTTGCGGTTATGTTTATTGGGGTTAACTTAACATTCTTCCCACAACACTTCCTAGGCCTGGCAGGCATGCCACGACGATATTCTGACTACCCAGACGCCTACGCCTTATGAAACACGGTGTCATCCATCGGATCACTAATCTCTTTAGTAGCAGTTATTATATTCTTATTTATCCTATGAGAAGCCTTCGCCGCTAAACGGGAAGTACTATCTGTAGAACTAACAATGACAAACGTAGAGTGACTCCACGGCTGCCCTCCCCCTTATCACACATATGAGGAGCCAGCGTTTGTTCAAATTCAATCAAATTAACGAGAAAGGGAGGAATTGAACCCCCATATGCTGGTTTCAAGCCAGCCACATAACCACTCTGTCACTTCCTTCTAAGACATTAGTAAAATATAAATTACATCACCTTGTCAAGGTGAAATTGTGGGTTAGACCCCCGCATGTTTTAAACCCAAAACTTAATGGCACACCCAACACAACTAGGATTTCAAGACGCGGCATCACCCGTTATAGAAGAACTTCTTCACTTCCATGACCACGCACTAATAATTGTGTTCCTAATTAGCACTTTAGTATTATATATTATTATTGCAATGGTATCAACCAAACTTACTAACAAGTATATTTTAGACTCTCAAGAGATCGAAATTGTATGAACCATTTTACCGGCCGTCATCTTAGTACTTATTGCCCTGCCCTCTTTACGCATTCTGTACCTTATAGACGAAATCAACGACCCCCACTTAACAATTAAAGCAATAGGACATCAATGATACTGAAGCTACGAATATACGGATTATGAAGACCTAGGGTTTGACTCTTACATAGTCCCAACCCAAGACCTTGCCCCAGGCCAATTCCGACTCCTAGAGACGGACCACCGAATAGTTGTCCCAATGGAGTCCCCGATCCGTATCCTAGTATCGGCCGAGGACGTATTGCATTCTTGAGCTGTCCCATCCCTGGGCATAAAAATAGACGCAGTCCCAGGACGACTAAATCAAACCGCCTTCATTGCCTCGCGTCCAGGACTATTCTATGGACAATGCTCTGAAATCTGCGGGGCCAATCACAGCTTTATACCAATTGTAGTTGAAGCAGTACCACTAGAACACTTCGAAAACTGATCCTCACTAATACTAGAAGACGCCTCACTAGGAAGCTAAATATTGGACAAAGCATTGGCCTTTTAAGCCAAAGATTGGTGACTTCCGACCACCCTTAGTGAAATGCCACAAACAAACCCCAATCCTTGATTCATAATTCTAGTGTACACCTGAGTGCTTTTCTTAGTCATTATCCCGACTAAAGTCTTAAATTATACTTCACCAAATAAACCAACTCCAGCAAGCCCTAAAAAACATGAAACTGGAGCCTGATACTGACCATGATCGTAAGCTTCTTCGACCAGTTTGCAAGCCCCGTATTCCTCGGAGTCCCATTAATTGCCATCGCAATTGCACTGCCCTGGATACTCTATCCAACCCCCTCATCTCGATGGGTAAACAATCGACTCATCACAACACAAGAGTGGCTTATTAACCGATTCACTAATCAGTTAATATTACCGCTGAATATAGGAGGACATAAGTGAGCATTGCTACTAACCTCATTAATAATTTTCTTAATTACAACCAACATGCTTGGACTACTGCCCTACACCTTTACGCCCACCACGCAGCTGTCCCTTAATTTAGGATTTGCAGTGCCCCTATGGCTTGCCACAGTAATTATTGGAATACGGAACCAACCAACAGTCGCCCTAGGACACCTTTTACCAGAAGGAACGCCTATTATACTAATTCCCGTACTAATTATTATCGAAACAATTAGCCTGTTTATGCGACCACTAGCCCTAGGGGTTCGACTCACAGCCAACCTAACCGCAGGCCACCTCCTAATCCAACTTATCGCCACAGCTGTATTTGTCCTTCTACCAATGATACCTGTAGTAGCAATCCTAACCGCCGCCCTACTCTTCATGCTGACACTGTTAGAAGTTGCGGTGGCAATAATCCAAGCTTATGTATTCGTACTTCTTTTAAGCCTATACCTCCAAGAAAACGTTTAATGGCCCACCAAGCACATGCCTTTCATATAGTCGACCCAAGCCCATGACCCCTAACTGGAGCTATCGCTGCCCTACTAATAACATCCGGCCTAGCAATCTGATTTCACTTCCACTCAACAATACTAATAACCTTAGGGTTAGTTCTCACACTCCTCACCATATACCAATGATGACGAGACATTATCCGGGAAGGGACCTTTCAAGGCCACCATACTCCCCCAGTACAAAAGGGGTTACGATATGGAATAATCCTATTTATTACCTCAGAAGTATTTTTCTTCCTAGGGTTCTTCTGAGCCTTCTATCACTCAAGTCTAGCTCCCACCCCGGAGCTAGGAGGATGCTGACCCCCGACAGGAATTACCCCTCTAGACCCCTTCGAAGTCCCACTCCTTAACACAGCCGTTCTACTAGCATCGGGGGTTACAGTAACATGAGCCCACCACAGCATTATAGAGGGGGAACGAAAACAAGCTATTCAATCCCTAGCACTAACCATTTTATTAGGATTCTATTTCACCGCACTACAAGCCATAGAATATTACGAAGCCCCCTTCACAATTGCAGATGGAGTCTATGGTTCAACATTCTTCGTGGCCACGGGCTTCCATGGATTACATGTCATTATTGGGTCAACCTTCCTCGCAGTATGTCTCTTGCGCCAAATCCAATACCACTTTACATCTGAACACCACTTCGGCTTTGAAGCCGCTGCCTGATACTGACACTTTGTTGACGTAGTATGACTCTTCCTCTACGTATCTATTTATTGATGAGGCTCATAATCTTTCTAGTATTAAAGTTAGTACAAGTGACTTCCAATCACACAGCCTTGGTTAAACCCCAAGGAAAGATAATGAATTTAATTATAACTATTTTAATTATCACAACGGCCCTGTCCTTAGTCCTAGCGGTTGTATCTTTTTGACTCCCACAGATGAACCCTGACACAGAAAAGCTGTCACCGTACGAATGCGGATTTGACCCCCTAGGCTCCGCCCGACTACCATTTTCCCTACGCTTCTTTCTGGTGGCAATTCTATTCCTCCTCTTTGATCTAGAAATTGCCCTCCTCCTCCCCCTGCCCTGAGGAGACCAATTGCATAACCCAACCGAAACACTTTTCTGAGCCACAACAGTCCTAATTTTATTAACCCTGGGGTTAGTCTACGAATGAACCCAAGGGGGCCTAGAATGAGCAGAATAGGGGGCTAGTCCAAAACAAGACCTCTGACTTCGACTCAGAAAATCGTGGTTTAACTCCACGGCCCCCTTATGACACCCGTACATTTTAGTTTTAGCTCAGCATTCATCTTAGGTTTAATAGGACTAGCATTCCACCGAACTCACCTACTCTCCGCACTACTATGCTTAGAAGGGATAATACTGTCCCTATTTATTGCACTAGCCCTATGAATACTACAATTTGAAGCAACAGCATTCTCAACAGCTCCCATACTAGTTCTGGCCTTCTCTGCCTGTGAAGCAAGCACCGGCCTAGCACTACTAGTTGCCACTGCCCGCACTCACGGGACTGACCGATTACAAAATCTTAACCTTCTACAATGCTAAAAGTGCTAATCCCTACAATCATGCTATTCCCAACAATTTGATTAAGCTCCCCCAAGTGGTTGTGGACAACCACAGCCGCACACAGTCTCCTAATTGCATCTATTAGCCTAATATGACTAAAATGAACGTCAGAAGCCGGATGAACCTCCTCTAACACATATCTGGCCACAGACCCGCTATCGACCCCCCTTTTAGTACTAACATGCTGACTACTTCCACTCATGATTCTAGCTAGCCAAAACCATATTAACCCTGAACCAATTAACCGACAGCGCTCTTATATTACACTTCTCGCCTCACTACAAACCTTTTTAATTATAGCATTTGGTGCCACGGAAATCATTATATTTTATATTATATTTGAAGCTACACTTATCCCAACACTCATCATTATTACCCGCTGGGGGAACCAAGCTGAACGGCTTAATGCAGGGACCTACTTTCTATTCTACACCCTAGCAGGATCACTCCCACTTTTAATTGCCCTACTCCTTCTCCAACAATCAACAGGGACGCTATCAATGTTAGTACTCCAATATTCACAGCCCCTTCAACTTAATTCTTGGGGTCATATAATCTGATGGGCCGGCTGCCTAATCGCATTTTTAGTTAAAATACCACTATACGGAGTCCACCTATGGCTGCCAAAAGCACACGTAGAGGCCCCCGTAGCGGGGTCAATAGTGCTAGCGGCGGTCCTACTAAAACTTGGTGGGTATGGAATAATGCGCATAATAGTTATACTCGACCCACTATCAAAAGAGCTGGCCTACCCATTCATTATTCTAGCCCTCTGAGGCATTATTATAACTGGATCGATCTGCCTTCGACAAACGGACCTAAAATCACTAATTGCCTACTCATCTGTAAGTCATATAGGACTAGTAGCAGCGGGAATCCTAATTCAAACCTCATGAGGATTCTCAGGGGCAATTATTTTAATAATCGCCCACGGATTAGTATCCTCAGCGCTATTCTGCTTAGCCAATACAGCGTATGAACGAACCCATAGCCGAACAATAATACTCGCCCGAGGGTTACAAATGATTTTTCCTCTAACCGCAGTATGATGATTCACCGCCAATCTGGCCAACTTAGCACTCCCCCCGCTGCCCAACCTAATAGGTGAACTAATGATTATTACAACACTATTCAACTGATCCCCATGAACAATTTTACTCACCGGCCTGGGAACATTAATTACGGCTAGCTACTCCCTATATATATTTCTTATGTCGCAACGGGGCCCGACGCCCAACCATATTATAGGGCTTCAACCCTTCCATACCCGAGAACACCTGTTAATAGCCCTACACCTAATTCCCGTCATCCTACTAGTGGCAAAGCCAGAACTCATATGAGGATGATGTTACTGTAAGTATAGTTTTAACCAAAATATTAGATTGTGATTCTAAAGACAGGAGTTAAAACCTCCTTACTCACCAAGGGGGAACGAAAAATAGTAAGCACTGCTAATTCTTACGCTCCGAGGTTAAAATCCGCGGCCTCCTTGCGCTTTCAAAGGATAACAGCCCATCCGTTGGTCTTAGGAACCAAAAACTCTTGGTGCAAATCCAAGTGAAAGCTAAAATGACATTAATCATACACTCATCCCTCCTTCTAATCTTCTTTATTTTGGTATACCCCCTATTTACTACGCTAAACCCTAATCAACTGGACCTCAACATAGCAAAAATAACTAAAGTTGCCGTTAGCTCCGCGTTCTTCGTCAGCCTGCTGCCTCTTATAATCTTCCTAAACCTGAAAACGGAAGGCATCATCACAAATTGACAATGAATAAATACCCAAGCATTTGATATCAATATTAGCTTTAAGTTTGACCACTACTCCTTAATCTTTGTCCCAATTGCCCTCTATGTTACCTGATCAATTCTAGAATTTGCACTGTGGTATATACACTCTGACCCCAACATTGACCGATTCTTCAAATACTTACTTACATTCCTAGTAGCTATACTCATCTTAGTTACAGCCAACAATATGTTCCAATTATTTATCGGCTGAGAAGGAGTCGGAATTATATCATTCCTACTAATCGGATGATGACACGGACGAGCAGATGCCAACACAGCAGCCCTTCAAGCTGTTGTTTATAATCGAGTGGGAGACATCGGGCTAATCATAACTATGGCCTGATTTGCAATAAACCTCAACTCCTGGGAAATTCAACAAATCTTTGTTTTATCAAAAAACTTTGACATAACAGTCCCCCTTCTAGGACTTACCTTAGCGGCAACAGGGAAATCAGCCCAGTTTGGCCTCCACCCATGGCTACCGTCCGCCATGGAGGGCCCTACACCAGTATCTGCCCTACTCCACTCAAGCACTATAGTTGTTGCAGGGATCTTCCTACTAATCCGCCTTCACCCGCTTATAGAAAATAACCAATTGGCCCTGACAATCTGCCTTTGCCTCGGAGCATTAACCTCATTGTTTACAGCCACCTGCGCTCTAACCCAAAATGATATCAAAAAAATTGTAGCTTTCTCAACATCAAGCCAACTTGGATTAATAATAGTTACGATTGGACTAAACCAGCCACAACTAGCATTTCTCCATATTTGCACTCACGCCTTCTTCAAGGCCATATTATTCTTGTGCTCCGGGTCAATCATTCACAACCTAAACGATGAGCAAGACATCCGGAAAATGGGGGGTTTATTCAACATTATGCCTGCCACCTCAACTTACTTTATAATTGGCAGCCTCGCCTTAACGGGAACCCCCTTCCTAGCAGGATTCTTCTCAAAAGATGCAATTATTGAAGCCCTAAACACCTCTTACCTAAACGCCTGAGCCCTAACCCTAACACTAATTGCCACAGCATTCACCGCAGTATACAGCTTCCGACTAGTATACTTTGTAATTATAGGAACCCCACGATTTTTGCCCTTATCCCCAATTAACGAAAACAACCCACTAGTAATCAACTCTATCAAACGGCTTGCCTGAGGAAGCATCATTGCAGGACTCATTATTACACAAAACTTTTTACCAACAAAAACACCAATCATAACGATACCGCCCACCCTAAAATTAGCAGCTCTTGCCGTAACAGTCACAGGCCTACTTGTGGCCACAGAACTAGCTAATATAACAAACAAACAAGTGAAAATTACCCCAATAACTTCCACACACCACTTCTCAAATATACTAGGATTTTTTCCAACAACCATTCACCGACTTCTCCCAAAACTTAAACTTACCCTAGGACAATCGGCCGCCACCCAATTTGACAAAACATGGCTTGAAGCTGTCGGGCCAAAAGGCCTAGCACTAACACAAACAGCCATAGCAAAAGCCATAAACAATATTACACGAGGAATAATCAAAACATACCTAACCATCTTTCTCCTAACCCTAATCTTGGCCATCACCCCAATCCTCCTTTAAACCGCACGAAGGGCCCCACGACTTAAACCACGAGTAAGCTCTAAGACAACAAGCAAGGTCAAGAGCAGCACCCAGGCACAAATAACTAATATGATCCCACCAGACGAGTATATTATAGCCACACCACTAATATCACCGCGCAAAACGGAAAACTCCTTCAGCCCGTCCGCAACTACCCACGAACCCTCATATCAACCCCCTCAAAGAAATCCTGCCACCAAACTGACCCCTAACAAGTAGGCCGCAACATAGCCCAACACAGAACGATTGCCCCAAGCCTCTGGGAAGGGCTCAGCAGCCAAGGCTGCCGAATAAGCGAAAACTACAAGCATTCCCCCTAAATAGATTAAAAAAAGAACCAGTGATAAAAAAGAGCCTCCATGGCCAGCCAAAATCCCGCACCCAACCCCGGCTGCGACCACCAAACCAAGAGCAGCAAAATAAGGCGTAGGATTAGAAGCAACAGCAACCAAGCCCACAACCAAAGCCATCAGTAATAAAAACATAAAATAGGTCATAATTCTTACTCAGACTTTAACCGAGACCAACGACTTGAAGAGCCGTCGTTGTTATTCAACTACAAGAACCTTTAATGGCAAGCCTACGAAAAACGCACCCCCTCATTAAAATCGCTAACGGCGCACTAGTTGACCTACCAGCACCCTCTAACATCTCAGTATGATGAAACTTTGGGTCTTTATTAGGACTATGCCTAGCTACCCAAATTCTAACCGGCCTATTCCTAGCTATACATTATACCTCAGATATTTCAACCGCATTCTCATCAGTGGCCCACATCTGTCGAGACGTCAACTATGGCTGACTAATCCGAAACATCCACGCTAATGGAGCATCATTCTTCTTCATCTGCATTTACATACATATTGCCCGAGGCCTATATTATGGTTCATACCTTTATAAAGAAACTTGGAACATCGGCGTAGTTCTCCTGCTACTAGTCATGATAACAGCCTTCGTCGGCTATGTCCTACCGTGAGGACAAATATCTTTCTGGGGCGCCACAGTAATTACAAACCTCTTATCCGCCGTACCATATATGGGGGACATACTAGTCCAATGAATCTGAGGCGGCTTCTCAGTAGACAACGCAACACTAACACGATTCTTCGCATTCCACTTCCTGTTACCATTTATTGTCGCCGCTGCAACCGTCCTCCACCTACTATTTTTACACGAAACAGGATCAAACAACCCGGTCGGACTAAACTCAGACGCAGACAAAATCTCCTTCCACCCATACTTCACGTACAAAGACCTCTTAGGCTTTGTAATCATACTACTAGCCCTAATACTTCTGGCGTTATTTTCGCCCAATCTGTTGGGGGATCCGGAAAACTTCACCCCTGCCAACCCGCTAGTCACACCCCCACATATTAAACCAGAATGATACTTCCTATTTGCCTACGCTATCTTACGATCAATCCCAAACAAACTTGGAGGTGTCCTTGCACTGCTATTTTCTATCCTAGTATTAATAATCGTGCCACTATTACACACCTCAAAACAACGAGGACTAACATTCCGCCCAATCACCCAACTCCTGTTTTGGGCCCTAGTGGCAGACATACTTATTTTAACATGAATCGGAGGCATGCCAGTAGAGCACCCATTCATTATCATTGGACAAATTGCGTCCGTTCTATACTTCGCACTATTCCTCATTTTTATGCCACTAGCAGGATGATTAGAAAATAAAGCACTACAATGAGCTTGCCCTAGTAGCTTAGTCTAAAAGCATCGGTCTTGTAATCCGAAGACCGGAGGTTAAATTCCTCCCTAGCGCCCAGAAAAGAGAGATTTTAACTCTCACCCCTGGCTCCCAAAGCCAGAATTCTAAACTAAACTATTATCTG